TCTTTCTTGACGCAAGTCAGGAGTTGGGGTCAGGTCGATAGACTAATCAAGTCCGATGTCGTTGGTTGCTTTGATAACATTGAAAAACCTTATTTCAGTTCTTCAATCCTAGATAGGTTAGGATAATCAATATCTTTGCCAAATTCTTACTACGAACTCAAATCCTTGATAAAAAAAAGGGGGCGAATAGGTAGAAAAGAAAGCCCTTTTCTGTCTGGTAATAGGCCCCGAAACTAAGAATAGAAGGATTTCTAATGAACAAATCAACTCATTGGAGAACTTGTTATAGGCGCACTCCTCATATAGATTAGTGGGAAGGTTTCAGCCTGTTAGCTCATCATTCGTTTCGAGCCTAGCCACTCCTGCCCTTGTTCTTTATATTCCACTTTGTTGCTCTTTACTTTATATATGAAATATATAAGAAATAAAAGGATGGATACTTCTTGCTCATGAGTACCTATCGCTTTCTCATGATCCGCTAAAAGAAAGAAAAGAAAGGGTACCCACTTCAAGTGGGATTTTAGGATTCTCCCTACAGGTGAGCTACTCCAAATAAAAGCAGAGTCAATTTGTGGAAATTTTCACTATATTGAGATAAGTTGCTTTGTGATTTCATACATGGTCTATGTCACATGTGGTCCCTGGATCCGCCAACAATCCTTAGCCATGCATTTCCAATCAGTGAGAGGATGTTGTTGGCAGACCATTTTCGTGCATCAAGCAAGAACCAACCAAAACAAGCACCGCAACGCAACTCTACAACAAAAACGAAATATCCTTTCTGTAAAAGAATATCAATCATGGGGAAATAAGAAATTTTCTATGTTTTTCTGGTCACTTGCAATCGAGGCTGTGTGAAATGCTGCCTAGTGCTGATTGCTGCAAGAATCTGAGATCTATCCCGGCCCGGGGGAAGCCACCAACACGAAAGATCTGCCATATAAAAAGCATAGCATGTCAGTTATCAGATCTTTTTCTTTATAAGTTGACAAACTCTACTGTAGTTTTCTGTTCCTGTCCATGTCTCTCTTTCTTCCCCCACTTTAATCTTAGTGCCTGTTCATGTGAACTTTACTTGTTCGAAGGAAGAAGTGACGAGTGAGACAATATTTAAGCATTTAAAAATTTCAACTTCACCGCAGGTGCTCTACTCAATATTTAAGAGGATAACTTAGGGTGTAATGTTCAAAGTATATCTCATAACAACACGAGCATACCTCTCTAGAACACAGGGGTCAAAATTCCAGCGTGTTCAGGTAGAGCAGCAACGAGGTTCTTCTGAAGTAGCCATCCTTTGGGATAAACAGTATTTTGAGCTTCCAAATGAAGATGCCAATTCATTATTTTCGCACAACCTGCTGGTCTTCCCTCCATTTGGCCTTCATCCTCCACAACTTGTTCTATAAAAGTAGTCTCCTGGAGATATCATTTCAATGCATTGTATAAGAAAACATAACTTGATTATTTGCATAACTGATATAATATTGGAAGCAACTACAAATATTATCAAACATTGTGCGAATCACAAATATTGTAAGTAAACAAGTCTTACTTGGAAACCCTCCTTCACCGTATCCAACTGTCGAATGGCTTGTGATGTTGACTGTTAGCAAATCAATTTCTTGACCATTTCTTCAAGAGTGAAATTGAGAGACAGTCCTCACAGCCTCCACGCGAAAACGTATCCCCTTTACCGTGATGATGCTTTGTTAACCTCCCTCACTGGAGGTCTGCTTGTAAGAAAACCGTGCATGGAATTGGTCACATGAAGGGTAGTACCCGAATCAATCCACCATGTATAAGTAGATAAATAAAAAGAAAACCACTTTTCAGGCACCAGGGCATAGTGAATTCCTTCACTCCTTAAAAAACCAAAGCTTTGAACCAAATGTTGTCTCACATGACGGCGAAATCACTCACGTGCAGTTCGTTCAATGAATCTATGTTCAGAAAAAAAGTAAGGGGACTAGAGGTTGTTTTGCAGGTCTTGGATTTGGCATTACCGCAGCTAGTGCTAGTCTTGCCATCTCCTCCTTCCCCGTGCCGGGGAGAAGTTGGGTCATTTGATAAATCAAGCTGTTGCCGAGAAAAGATGGAAGCAAGAAAGACTCCTACTGAATTCACTCCTCGCTCTTTTCACTTAGTACTCAGGACCATAGAGACCTTTATTTTATGGCCTTGTCCAAGATCTGCGTTTAGCAAAGAGGAAAAGCATGATCCTACTAGTCCTATAAAAGAGCGGTAATGCCCAATATATTCTACAAAGCAAGGGAGACCAAGGGCCCAGTCCATTATGACTACGGAAGGCTCCTTTTTTGTTTGCTTGATGAGTCAGGTTCCGCCCATTCGACTGGCAAAGTTCATGAGCTGGTTTTCCTTCATAGGATCTCAATCAATATTTGATTTTTCATTCCGCCCGACTGGAAAATGTCATTCTTTTACCAATTATTAGAAAGAGTCTTTCTCCGCGGCAAGCATATAAAGCAGGATCGATTGGATAAAATAGGTGAGGATAGCATCGAACAGTTGATCGGCTAGGCCTCGTAAAGGAAGGATCGCAAGAGAGGGATCGAATAGGCCTTGAGTGTTTATACCCTACCCTTTATCGCTGACGCGTATAAAGAAGTCAAGGACGCATATGGGGGGATTAATTGATTGCAACACAAGTATTTCCGGCTTTTTCGTTCGATTTCTTTGCCAATTCCCTCATCGTGTTGGATGAGTTGATTGTTTGATTGTGGCATCTTCCGGAAGTCGTGAACGAGCTTCCGTTAATTATTGTTGTAGTTTGGGAAACCAACCCTTGATTAACTGCAATAAAAAGGATAAAAACATCTTTGTATTTTTTCATGTATAGATTTACAATGAAAGGCCAATGGCCGGATACATCATTTTGTTTAAATGAAAGTTGAATTTGGGAAAGCCTTCTTCTCTCTTTGTCGAGCAGCAACATCTTCTCTTTGACCGGCGCAGGAGACGATAGCAATAGCTTCTTTCTTTGACTGGTTGCTGGTCCCTTGGAGCATGGGCCACAGCTACTTGGGTTTAGGCCGCTGAACATCATTTGGATGGACCGAGGCTATATGTGCTTAGGTCTTTTGGGATATCATTTGCTGGTCTATTTGGATAGCAAATCCAAAATAAGTAAACAAAAAGGCACCTTTCCAGGTCCTGTAATGGTTTCGCTTTGGTTCGCTTACCCATGCTTTTGTCGTGCACGCCCGTAACATGAACATTACACATGCAATTGCTGTACACATGTACATTTATTGAAATATCGAGAAAGAGAGTTCTCAAGAAGGCGGACTAAGAAAAGTCTTTCAAAGAAAGGTAGCGGCAGCAGAGACAAAGGTGAGTGCAAGGGCGGGATAGAGACCTTTTATACACTGCTGTAGGGTAGTACACCCATATTCCCCAGCAGCTGCCGCGTAGGGTTGAAAAAAGAAGGAAAACTTCGATGGCGATCAATGAATTTGATTGCCTCGTAGCCCGGTTTCACCACTCCTTAGCGAGTTAGACGGTTAGGAGGCGCACCGAGACTAGTGTTGGTTGGCCGAGGCAAAAGAAAAAGGCCTGTCTCGTAGGTGTATTATTCTACATTTTCCCAAAAGAACATTCATTCATTTCGAAAGTGTATCGTGAAAGTGTGCCATGAGGGATTGGATCTCTAGATTGGCTGAATTCCCCTTTCGGGGTTATAAAAAGGAGCTGCTGAACGACAGCTTTTTAATGTCTTTCCTGCTTTCTGTCGATCAGTTCAAAACAATGAAAACCAATCACTCGGAAAGTAAGAAACTCCTCCTTTCTTCTCTGGCTAGAAGAATGTTAGATCGACTGGCTCACTCTTTCTGGGAAAAGGAGATCTCTTATGAGACTTTTGAGTTGTCAGATTGGTATCTCTCAAATAGGAAGGAAATAGGCTCTAAACGAATAGGCTTTCATCTATACTTAGCGTAAAAGCTGCTCCTTTGCTTATCGTATCTCTTGGGGATCAATAGAGCTAGGTCACTTCCCACACTACTGTGTGTCGAAGTACTGCAAAATAGATAAAGAGAAAAAGTCAAGTACTCATTGAATGTGTTAAGTATATAGCTAGACTCGTTGGAAAATATTCCAGATGATCCCGAACGATGTATTTTATTTTCTGATGAAGGCTTGAGGCTCGAGAGACCTGCAGAATGAACCCACGGACGTCCTAGGAGAAAGTTGTATGTTTCAGGGATGTCCAGCACTTGAAATTCCACCTCGAAAGTGTAAGGCTTCCACTGTCGATGTCACCGAGAATCTGCCTCTTCGACCCATCAAAGGCACGAATTGTAATGTCGCTGGGGCGGATGGTTCACTCAAAAATTCCTAACTTCATAATAGTGACCAATGGACATAGCTGAGCCATTATCGATCAGCACTCTTGCTACCACCATTTCATTGCACATTACTTGGATATGTAAGGCCTTATTGTGTCCCGTACCCTCAGGTGGGAGCTCATCATCAGAAAATGCTCAAGTTTTCCATTCGGTCGGAAAGGGCTAACTTCCTTAGCTGCCTATGAAGGGGACTACGGATTAGCCTGTCTTGTCTGTTAACCGGAAGTAAGAACTCAAGCTCCTAGCTTCAGAGCTCATCAACAGCTATAGAACTCTTAGCTACTGAGATACGAGAAGATAAAATGCACTTTTGCATCTATATAAAACGTAAAAAGTCTGATTCCAGATGTGCTCTTACGAGGGAAAATTGGATTGCTAACTTTCACAGCTATGTCAGACGTAAATTCATCGATCTGCAAAGACCATTTATTAGGGAAATTCCACTTTGAAACTTTCCTTTACTTCTTCTCCTTGACTATTCATTAAGGGCGAGCTCATCTTCTTCCGCCCCTCCCCTTTCGTCTGTTAAGGTCAGTAACCCTTCGAAATTGGGCCCTTCTTCTATGAATCGAGCTGTGGGTTCTGTTGTTGCTGGGTCTTTGTCTTCTCTTCGTGAGAAGGGAGCCTACCTCAGAGGAATTTTCCTGATGATCAACCGGCTATTTAGTAGGGGCGTACAATAGGAATCTGCCTGCGCTGCGGAACGAAGAGAGCCTAGGTAACGAGTGTTAGAGGCAGGGACAACAGGTGTTACTCGAAGCATTCGTTCTTGCTTCTCCAGTTCTTTCGTATTCTCATTGGTTTCGTTTTTTTATCTGATAAACTGGGAAAAGCTGGAAGAAAGAAGGAGCTTTTTGAGTTGCTTATGACTACTATACGCTACGCTATTAGATGGCAGAGGAATTGTTCCACGTTTCAACAATCGAACAAGAAAACGAAAAAGAAAAATTCATATGTAGAGTCAACGTGCTCGATGATGGTTGTCCAGTAACATGTCAGCTTACCAGGTTCTGTCACAAGAAGCTGGAATCAATGTCTCGGTTCACACACAAATAACGTCGGGAGTTTTCCCCAAGAATCTCGAGAATCGGCATGAGATGAACGTGAGATTGAGGTTGCACAAAGTTAGGAACCGGATTATCATTCGTAGCAACCAGCTCCCCAATTCGATAAAATCCGTTTCATATAGGGCGAAAAGCATAAGAAAATCAAAAACATAGTTGGGAGATTTGACCCAAGACTTTTGCTCAAGAGATCCCGAATCACGAAACTCGTACGTAGCGTCCAGGTGAGATGCTCGGGTTGCTCAGTAACTGTCTGTTTACCACGCTCTGCCACCACAGGTTCCACGAAGCATCGTAAGAGAACAACGAATCGACAAGCGGACAATTGTTCCGAAGAACTTCGACCAAGAAATGCATAGGTAGTGTGAAAGCGTTCAACAAAGCATTCTCTTTCCGCATCGGCCCCTAGAATCCTGTGACAGAAATGAAAAAAAAAACACCAGATGTGGTTCGTGGTTTTGGTCAATGTCACAGACCTACGACAAACAAGAAAGCCAGACCTTCCAACGGAGACAGACCCTCCGAAGGATCCAATCTCACGCTCCTAACGACGAGAGAGTTGAGTTACGGGTTTCGATTCATCGTAAGATAAGAGCAGAGAGAAGACAATCAACTCCTAGTGAACCGAGAATCAAGTCCACTCTAGGCATGGCAGAAGACCGAAACCATGTCAATGATCGCGCATACTTGTCAGACTTCTCGTTGAGATTTGGGAGATTTGACCCAAGATCTCATTTCTTGCTTTCTACAAAACCATCTATCCAATGTATGTCAAGTCGGGCACTTAGGTGGAATCGGTGTCACGAGTTGGTCTGTAAAGGGCTTTTCTCATTTAGTTTAGTCAAGTTTAGTTCGAGCTTCACTTCATCCCGATCCTTGGAAAAACCAAGGATCTGACAAGACCTAAATTAGCAAGTCTCTCTTTTTTCTTTGGGGGAGCAGAGCAGTCAAAGAATGAACCAAAGAAAATGATTGTTCTAGAATGTCTATTCCTCACAATTGCTCCTTGTGATGCAGCAGAACCATGGCAATTAGGATCTCAAGATGCAGCAACACCTATGATGCAAGGAATTATAGACTTACATCACGATATCTTTTTCTTTTTGATTCTTATTTTTGTTTTCGTATCATGGATCTTGGTTCGCGCTTTATGGCACTTCCACTATAAAAAAAATCCAATCCCGCAAAGGATTGTTCATGGAACTACTATCGAGATTCTGTGGACCATATTTCCTAGTATCATCCTGATGTTCATTGCTATACCATCATTTGCTCTCTTATATTCAATGGACGAGGTAGTAGTAGATCCAGCCATTACTATCAAAGCTATTGGACATCAATGGTATTGGACTTATGAGTATTCGGACTATAACAGTTCCGATGAACAGTCACTCACTTTTGACAGTTATACGATTCCAGAAGATGATCTAGAATTGGGTCAATCACGTTTATTAGAAGTGGACAATAGAGTGGTTGTACCAGAAAAAACTCATTTACGTATTATTGTAACACCTGCTGATGTACCTCATAGTTGGGCTGTACCTTCCTTAGGTGTAAAATGTGATGCTGTACCTGGTCGTTTAAATCAGACCTCTATTTCGGTACAACGAGAAGGAGTTTACTATGGTCAGTGCAGTGAGATTTGTGGAACTAATCATGCCTTTATGCGTGCGCCCGGAAACATAGGCCGACTGCTGAGCCCACTCTGGCTCAGCCGCACCACCCAGGGTGCGAGCCACCCGAGAAGCAAGCTATTACAGCGAGCGGCTGGAGCAGTATGGAGCCGAGGAGCAAGGCAGTAGATAAGATAGAAGAAGGGGCCAGGCTCCCGGTGGAGGAGAGGAGACGGTTAGGATAACGAACTTGAAACGCGGAGCCCGAGCGGCCGGCGAGCGAGTGGTTAGTGGTCAATAGCGCCCTAGTTGATGGCATTCCTCTCTGCGGCTGGCACTCGAGGAACCACGGGACACTCCATACAGAGCAAGCAAGTCTTAGGGATGAGACGCCCGCGCAAGGACCTCAATTCTCATTAGGAGGTCGAACCAAGGACCTATGGAAGTCGGGGCTACCCC